TAAAAAAAAAAAAAGAAATAATTTATTATTATTAAAATAAAAGGATTTGAAATAAAAAAAAATCTTTCGATTTATAACGTCTAATTCTTTTTTTGAAAAGAAAAAAAAATTTTTGAATCCGATCGCGAGGTCTGAATATTAAATATGAATCATAGTTCAAATGTTTCTTGATCTTTTTTAGATATTCCGTGTTCCAGATACAAAAAAAATATCTGACGAAGTAGAACCATCTCTATCAGGATAAGATGACAGACTCGTTCTCTGTACTATCAATAGGATCAATTATAACAAGTCACACACTCATATTCCGGAAATACAGAAAGAAAGAAATTCCGCGATCGAACTACCAAAAAAGGGGGTTAGAAGGAGAAGCCCTAAAAATTAAAAAATGCACCTTGTAGTGAAAGGATCAAACTTCCCGTTTCTTTTAAATTGACTTTCTTGTGGATTTAATTCATTGAAATTCCGTCCAATAAAACAGAAGAATTATAAATTTCTAAAATAATAGCTAGGAATACTGCAAATAAAGCCATTGCAACTCCCATCAAAGGAGTAGTTCCCCATCCAGGAGCTACTTTACCATATTCCGAATTCAACGGTTTCAATAAAACCCCTACAGTCGTAGGTTTTGGACGAGATCTAGAACTACCCTCAACGGTTTGTGTAGCCATAAATCGTATTTTATTCATTGAGATCTGTTGACTTTGTATACCATTCCGTTGTAAATAAATGATTTTATCATAGATCCATTGGGGTCTTGAAATTATATAATAATGGAAACAGCAACCCTAGTCGCCATCTTTATATCTGGTTTACTTGTAAGTTTTACGGGGTATGCCTTATATACCGCTTTTGGGCAACCCTCTCAACAATTAAGAGATCCTTTCGAGGAACACGGGGACTAGTTGAATTAATGAGCCTTCTGATATTGGAAGGCTCATTAATTCATGGAGATAATGAAAAATTATTTCACCCTTTTACTTTTTAGTTGGAACTTTAGGGGGTTCCCGAAAAAAGATAGCGAAAAAAATTATCCCTAGAGTCGAGACTAATAGAAATGTATAAACCAATGCTTCCATAGATTTGATTGTGGTTTACAATTATAGCTTCCATACCTGTTTACTCGAGATTCTTTTCCCGATAATGATAAAAATAATGAAAAGAGTAAAAAAAGGACGGTGATTTAAATCCAAATTTCTTTAGTATCCTATGTCAAATCACAAAAAAAGATAGAAAAAAATAACAAAGTAATCTTCTCGTCTATTAGACTCCTTGTCTTCTTGTAGTTGGATCTCCAAGTTTTTGGAATGCTCCAAATTCTACCTGAGCATCCAAATCGGGGTCAATACCAGCAAAAACATCTCTGAACAAGGTTCTAGCCCCATGCCAAATGTGTCCAAAGAAGAAGAGTAGGGCAAAGGAAGCATGTCCAAAAGTAAACCAACCCCTTGGGCTACTACGAAAAACACCATCAGATTTCAAAGTAGCACGATCTAATTCGAAAATTTCACCCAATTGAGCACGTCTAGCATATTTTTTTACAGTAGCAGGGTCACTATAACTGACTCCGTTGAGTTCGCCACCATAAAACTCAACAGTTACACCTACTTGTTCAACGCTATACTTAGATTCAGCTCTTCTAAATGGAACGTCAGCTCTAACAATTCCGTCCCCATCTATCAAAACGACTGGAAATGTTTCAAAAAAAGTAGGCATACGACGTACAAAGAGTTCACGCCCTTCTTTATCTCTAAAAATGGGGTGTCCTAACCACCCAACAGCTATTCCATCACCATTGTCCATTGAGCCTGCTCTAAATAATCCTCCTTTTGCCGGATTATTACCAATATAATCATAAAAAGCTAATTTCTCGGGAATTTTAGACCAAGCTTCTAATAAACTTTGATTTTCGGCTAGCCCAGCACTTACTCTTCGGTATATTTCTTGCTGAAAGTATCCCTGATCCCATTGATAACGGGTAGGACCAAATAATTCGATTGGGGTAGTTGCTGAACCATACCACATAGTTCCGGCAACAACAAAAGCTGCAAAAAAGACAGCAGCAATACTACTAGAAAGAACGGTTTCAATATTGCCCATACGTAATCCTTTGTATAGACGTTGAGGCGGACGGACACTAAGATGGAATAGACCTGCTAATATGCCTAATGTCCCTGCTGCAATATGATGAGAGGCTATTCCTCCTGGAACAAAAGGATCAAAACCTTCCACGCCCCATGCTGGACTTACAGGTTGTACTTTTCCAGTTAGTCCATAAGGGTCGGATACCCATATCCCGGGACCATACAAGCCTGTTACATGAAATGCGCCAAAACCAAAACAAGCCACCCCGGAAAGAAATAAATGAATTCCAAAAATCTTAGGCAAATCTAAAGAAGGTTTTCCTGTACGTTCATCAGAAAAAATTTCTAGATCCCAATACACCCAATGCCAAATAGCTGCCAAAAAACACAAACCAGAAAACACAATATGTGCTCCGGCCACACCTTCGTAACTCCAAATACCCGGATCCGTTATAGTCCCCCCTGTAATACTCCAACCGCCCCATGAATTGGTTATTCCTAAACGAGTCATGAAAGGTATAACGAACATACCCTGTCTCCACATTGGATCAAGGACGGGATCAGAGGGATCAAAAACCGCTAATTCATATAGAGCCATCGAACCAGCCCAACCAGCAACCAAAGCTGTATGCATTATATGGACAGAAATCAACCGGCCGGGATCATTCAATACAACAGTATGAACACGATACCAAGGCAAACCCATGGAAATACCCCTTATATCAAAGATAAATGACACTATGTAACTTTATTGCATTGGAAAAGACTATGACTGTGCAATGGACCCCTTTTGTTCAATGGATTATCTCGGAACAAGGGTTAATGTTTGTTCTATTCTGTTGGTAATAATGGAACAATTATGTTTGTAGGAACAAAGAGAAACAAATCTATTCTATACCCGATAAGTATCAATACGCAATGGGAAGTTGATACCATCTTGTATCAGTAACTACTTTGATACTTGTTGATTATTGGAAGGTTATATTCTTAAAAAATTTTCGTTATTTATTCTGTCTTTTTTTTAAAACTAAACTTTTAAAATCTATGTATAAAATATAATATCACGGTTGATATTATGAAGACCATAATTCTCTTATTACGTTTCCACATCAAAGTGAACTCTAGTACTTAATTTTATCTTTGATTTAATGCCTATTGGTGTTCCAAAAGTTCCCTTTCGCAGTCCTGGAGAGGAAGATGCATCTTGGGTTGACGTATAGTGCGACTTGTCCGATATATTGGGTCATATGGGATTTCCCCGTTCTCTCTCCCGATTGAGATATCCTCCCTTTCGCCCACGAAAGATTGATTGAATCATCAAAAATTTGGAGCGTGAAAGGCAATTAGAACCATTTTTGAGTTTTAAGAGGATTCATATTAACATTATCAATTAGAAGAATTTATGGTTAGCTCGGTTGGACCAATAAAATGAAGTATCCAGACTCCGTTTATAAAAAACCCAATCCCATTTGGGAATATATTGAAGATTACTACTTGTATTATACAGTTAAACTGTTAACTGTTTTGATTTTAAATTCGACTATAGAATACAATATAGAAAAAGAGAATTCAATTTTAATCATTCGAAAAAAATAATGAATATCTTGAATTTGACGAAAGAAAAGAAAAAACAAGTGGTATTGGAAACATTTGTCCTATATGTGCAAATCGAAATCGGGCGGATCTTTACCCGGAGTAGAGCATAAACCTAAAAGAATCAAAAAGACCCGTTAAAGAACAAGAAAATGACATCGTGATTTCGAGTGGATCTCGATGAAATGATACATCAATGAAAAGTAAGTTGGATAAGTTTAGTAAATTCTATTTTTTTAGTCAAATTTTTCATAATATTTAATATTATATAATAATAATAATATAATATTATGGGTAATTAGGTAAATGATAATATTTCTTGAAAACTATAATAGAAAAAAACTTTTGATTATTTATTATAATCATTCATTATCATTATAAGTTGGAAAACCTCTACCAAAATGAAAAAGTAATAGAATCTACACATTGATTTTTTTTCAAAAATTTTTTGAACCGTATGCATAAAAAGGTGCGTGTACGGTTTCGAAGGGATAAAATTTTACCCTAATCAACCGACTTTATCGAGAAAGATTACTATTTTTAGGCCAAGAGGTCGATAGCGAGATTTCGAATCAACTTATTGGTCTTATGGTATATCTAAGTATTGAGGATGATACCAAAGATTTGTATTTGTTTATAAATTCTCCTGGCGGCTGGGTAATACCCGGAGTAGCTATTTATGATACTATGCAATTTGTGCGACCAGATGTACATACAATTTGCATGGGGTTAGCTGCTTCAATGGGATCTTTTATCCTGGTGGGAGGAGAAATTACCAAACGTTTAGCATTCCCTCATGCTTGGCGCCAATGAGTTTTTGATTTGAAAGAAAAAAGAAGACTATGCCTTCACCATATTAAGTAATAATAGCATGGCACTTTGAATTCGATATGAAAATTTTTTTTCTCTCTTTTTTTCAAAACATTAGATTATGTATCGAAAGAGTAGTATGAGATGAAGAGTATTCCCTATTTTTTTTACTGCGAATCTCTTTCAGCGTCACAAACTAAAAGACTCTTAAACACTATTTATGTTTGAAAGAGTCCAAAAAACTTCTTTTTTCTTATTTTTCATTTTTGTATCAAAAAGAAACTTTGGGATTGCTGAATTACAGACGAAATTAATATATAAAATAAAGCAACGGAGCCATCATAGTATTTTAAAACTCCTACAAACAAAAAGAAGGGTGGTAATTGGATTATTTACTGATCTGGATCTGGATCTGATCGATCCCTCTTTTTTTTTTCCTCCACGGAAAAAAGTAAATTCCATTGTAAAGCCGTATGCAATGTTAAAAAGATGCACGTACGGTTGTTCAATTCTATCTTTTTTTGTTTCTTTTTTATTATTATTCTCTATTTTTTCTCTTCGACTCATCGGGCAAGATAGAAGAACCCCACCCTTTACGGTATATCATCAGGGTAATGATTCATCAACCTGCTAGCTCTTTTTATGAGGCCCAAACGGGAGAATTTATCTTGGAAGCGGAAGAACTATTGAAATTGCGCGAAACCCTCACAAGGGTTTATGTACAACGAACGGGCAAACCCTTATGGGTTGTATCCGAAGATATGGAAAGGGATGTTTTTATGTCAGCAACAGAAGCCCAAGCTCATGGAATTGTTGATCTTGTAGCGGTCGAATAAAGCAATTAATGAATTTGAAATTTTATCTTGTTACTGGGTTTATCTTAATATTCTATTAACTATAAATACATTCGGTTAGGATTGATCTAAACCAACTCATTATGTATATAATTCAGCATGCCAACTATTAAACAACTTATTAGAAACACAAGACAGCCAATCAGAAATGTCACGAAATCCCCCGCTCTTCGGGGATGTCCTCAGCGCCGAGGAACATGTACTAGGGTGTATGTGTGACTCGTTCAGATTATGAGCTGGAACAAAAGCAAATGAAAAAAAATCCTTTTTCCAGTCTCAATGATCAGTACCGGTGAATGGGATAAATATAGGATATAGGATAGATAAAACGGAAAAATTCCAGGCAATATCTAAAAATAAAAGATCTATTCATCGAGTGTGTATGAAATTTATGGTTTCTATTAGTGTAAATCCAATTTAATTTAAATTTAGGATGAGAAAAAATTGCCCATTGGTAGCGTTAACGTTATCCATTTAGCGGGGAATCCTTTTTTAAAAGCAAACAAATTATGCTCCCATTCTTGAAAGAACGGACTAACAGGGTCAGCTATCCAGCTAACCTTCAAAATTAAATACCGTTACTGTATAGGTGGATCTCGTTGTGAAAGACCTATTACTGGATAATTCAGGGGTAGAGCCAAACAAAGTTTGAACTGTACAAGTTATCAATAATATTACAGAAATGAAGTAAGGGGCTCCGGTGTATAGAGAGGACCTCACCGTTTAAGAAGTAATCATAGAAACGAAGGAACCCACTATTTCTTCTTTATTCATCTATATTTAAATTTTCATTTAGTTGATACATTAATAAAATTAATTCGTTTTTTTGGCTTGTTTCAAGACGAAATGTCGAAAAAAAAAAGAAAAAATCGTGGTCGGGAAGGTTATAGCAGCCAAAGCCATTGGGATTTTTATTTTATACATAGGAAAAATCCGTTTTGTTATTAATAAACGAGGAAGGGAGAAAAGAATAACTTAAAAAAAAATAAATTAGTTATTCCTCTCAATTAGTTATTCATCAAAGTTTCATTTATTCAATGACTAGAGTTAGACGCGGAAATATAGCTCGGAGACGTCGAACAAAAATTCGTTTATTTGGATCAAGCTTTCGAGGGGCCCATTCAAGACTTACTAGAACTCTTGCTCAACAAAAAATAAAAGCTTTGGTTTCGTCTCATCGGGATAGAGATAAACAAAAGAGAGATTTTCGTCGTTTGTGGATCACTCGGATAAACGCAGTAATTCGCGAAAAAGGGGTATACTATAATTATAGTAAATTTATACACGATCTGTACAAGAGACAGTTGCTTCTTAATCGTAAAGTACTTGCACAAATAGCTATATTAAATCGGAATTGTCTTTATATGATTTCAAATGACATTATAAAAAAAGAAGAATACCCCGAAATTATTTAAATAAAATTCCCCGGAGTTTGTTCTCCGGGAGTATCGAGTAGAAATTAGTCTGAAAAAATATGATAAAAAAATAAAAAAAACATCAACAAATCCATTCAAATTTAAAATAAAAAGGATTAAAAAAAAACGGATTTTTCTCTATTTTTTATTATCTTACGACACGACAATAAAATATAGAGTCTCCGATTTTTTTAGAACAAAACCGCTAGCTTTTATATTTTATTTATTTTTTGGTCTAAAATTAGCAATTCTAGTAGTCGACTCGGTTCTTTCAAATTGTTTCTCATTATTAAGAAAAGGTAACAAAGATAAAATACGAGCTTGTTTTATAGCAATAGTAATTAATCGTTGTTGTTTCAAGGTTAATCTATTTATTCGCCTAGATAATATTTTTCCTTGTTCACTAATAAATCGACTAATTAAACTCATATTTCTATAATCAATTCGATCCCCCGGTTGGATCGGGGGCAAACGCCTACGAAAAGATCGCTTGGATTTAATAAAGGGTCGCTTGGATTTATCCATAGTTTGTTAAATTTATACCTTATACCGAAAATACTATTTAGGCTGGGCCTAAAAAGATTATAATTAAGAAATAGGATTTGGTTTGTTTATTTCTCTTTTATTTAGTTATATTTTATATTTTGTAAATATATTTTTCTATTTATATATAATAATATTTAAATAGAAAAATATAGTAAATTAAATTAATATATAATATAAATACTTTTGACCCCTTCTTTGAATTGAACAGATGATAGCCAGACGTTCGGTTCGATCTATTTCTTTATTTCTCCGTGAATTGTATGTTTGTAACAATAGGGACAGAATTTTCGCAATTCCAACCGACTAGGTGTATTGTGTCGATTCTTTTGAGTAATATATCTGGAAACGCCCCTGGATTCCTTATTAACACTCTTTTGAACACAACTATTACATTCCAAAATCACTTTTACTCGGACATCTTTCCCCTTAGCCATGAACCTCCTTTTTATTTTTGGGATTTTAAATTCAAAGAACTTTTCTATTTTTTTTTTACCCAAAGTGACGACGAAAGGAAAAGAAAAAAATAGATGTTGCTAACTCGAAATACAATTAAAAATATTTCGTTGCAATCAATAAAGTAATCCTTTATAAATAAATAAATAAATAGTACGTAATGAAATTCAAAATATTTATTCTAATCACAATATTCATATTCTATTTATCCATTTAAGTATATTGTAGAATACTCTTATTCCAGAACCGCACTTTCATTTCAAAAAAAAAATCCCCCCAATTCGAGTCTGAACTCAAGTTTTGATGCAGTTGAATCTACTTTTCTTCTTTTCTACACTTATTTATATATACTTTTAAAAATTTTTAATTCTATTTTTTTTTTTTTATAAAAAGGGGGGGATTAGTTACAGAAATTTGATTCTATCTCTAATCCCCGTTACCCCCTTCCCATGTCAATAACTAGAATTAAAAAAAAGGGAATGTTAGCGCATCTGGGAAAAAACGATTGATTTCTATTAATAAACCAGCTAAAGACCCAAACCATAGAGTACTGAGTACCGGCGCCACGGAAAGATATGTTTTTAGATCTCGCATTGAAAATACTCCTTCGTAATTTAAATAATGTCTAAAATAAAGGTAATGTAATACATATCTAATCTATGATCAGATATCTATATAGTCAAAGACTACTTGTGTTTGTAAACGAAATGTATCAAAATGAAAATATACAAAGATCTAGGGGATAAGAGATCTTTTAAGGAAAAAAAGTATCCCCTTACTACTGAACTGCGAATTCCCAAAATAAAGTATTTTCTTTTTTTAGTTTAAGACAGGTTTTATTTATATATAAATAATAAAAAAGACTTTATATTATAAATATTATACTTTATATGATATGAGACCAAAAAGAGGAAATAGCAGGGCAAGATAAATTATGTAATTATAGGGTAAGTAAATAAATAAGGATATGGAAAACAAGACAAGGATTCTTTACAATTAGACTATTGTAACCAATTGAATTGAAAGGGATGTAGCGCAGCTTGGTAGCGCGTTTGTTTTGGGTACAAAATGTCACGGGTTCAAATCCTGTCATCCCTACCTAATTCCTTTTACTCTGAGAAGTAAGGAGGAATTAATTGAAATAGATTCAAATTCTACATACGGAATCTCTCTTTTTTTTTATGATACTGGATATAATAGATTAGATAGTGTATATAAAGAGAATGTCGATAGAGTTTTGGGTTACAAAAAAACCTTTTCTTTACAGTCTTCTTATCTATTGTGATAAGAAAGCGCTCTTAGTTCAGTTCGGTAGAACGTGGGTCTCCAAAACCCGATGTCGTAGGTTCAAATCCTACAGAGCGTGATTCCATTATTGGTAGATCGAAGTAGACTGAAATAAATAAACAAGAATTTCAAATTGACCTCCTTTCCCTAATCCGCAGGAGGTCAATCAAACTAATTTTTTTAATTAATCAAAGGTCCAACTGATCACCCCGTCTGTATTGTAAATATGCAGTTACGAATAATCCAGCCAAAGTAATAGGAATTAGACCTAAAACGATTCCAAATAGAAAAACTTCAATCATTTCAATTCGTTTGAAACAAAATAAAAAGAATGGTAATATCTATCCCTAAATATTAATCGTAATTGTCCAAGAATCTCAATAACCCAAAATTTTCAATTAACACAGTAAAGAACTCTAAAAAAAAGGAATCCCACATAAATCTTTCTTGGGTTCTTCATTTAATTAATTGCTATTTTAAATAAGTCGTATCTTGTTCAGGCCTATAAATATAACGGAAGTTATAGTTAAAGCCGCTAGTAAAAAACCGAAATAACTAGTTAGAGTAGGCATGAAGGAACTAAATGAAAAAAATATTTTATTTTTAGACATATGTTTATAAAGCACTTACCTAAGTTTATATTTTGAAAGGTTGGAGGATAAATAATCAAAAATTGGAATTCTTTAATTCACAGAATAAGTTCAATTGAAAATTTTTGATTGATCAACTATTACATTATAGATGTCACTAAAAAAATTAAGTTAGTTAAAGTAAGGATGGTATAAAAAAAGACATTATATATTATCTCTGACATCTACACATCTCGTGATCTTGAATCAACAGACAGATTTTTTAAAAAAACTCTTGAGCAAATTAATCTATATAGCTATATAGTCAAATTGATTTACAAATGAAACATGAGTTATATAAAATAAAAAATAAACTAAAAAATTTCGAG